GACGGGCCAATCACTCCCTGAAAGAATCCTATCTTTCGTATTATTGCTATTTTTTCTTTATTTTTATTATATAAATATTAATACTAAAATAAGATAATAATCAAAAAATTAATATATTAATTATTAATATGGATTTCCATATACAAATAAAATGGCGAATCTAATGAATGAGTCATGAATATGACTGACGAATCCAAAATTTCTATGAAATCATGAAAAGCGGAAGGATACCTCAGATCTAATCATACCATTTCATTATATTGACAATTTCAAAAATTGATCATAGTATGATAGCGGTTGAGGAAGTATGCCCCCATCGTCTAGTGGGTCAGGACATCTCTCTTTCAAGGAGGCAGCGGGGATTCGACCTCCCCTGGGGGTAGGGTACTACGAAGGGAAGTTTATTATGGAATGCTCAAAATTGATTCTTCCTGGGTCGATGCCCGAGCGGTTAATGGGGACGGACTGTAAATTCGTTGGCAATACGTCTACGCTGGTTCAAATCCAGCTCGGCCCAACAATTCGCCAATCTACCATGAGATGGTAGAACCCCCTTGTTCTTCAGAAATACCTGATACGAGGGAATAAAAAAGAAGCAAGTTTTCTGCTAAATCCCTTAATTTCCCTGGGATTGTAGTTCAATTGGTCAGAGCACCGCCCTGTCAAGGCGGAAGTTGCGGGTTCGAGCCCCGTCAGTCCCGACGGATCCAATAAGTACATCAATTCGCCTGTCCATTTTCTGTGAAAGAGGGGACAGGGAGCAGAATTTAATTCCGAAGGGGGTTCTTTTTTTTTTCCTTTCTCATCAAACAAATAGGGAATTTTCAGTACTTCAACTAGTACTGATTGATAAGAGAAATACATATCTAGATTAGTATGATTATTCGTTGGTAGCATTATAGTAAGTATTCCAAGAGATACTGAGTCTTCTTTTTGGATTGCTCCCAATCCAGGTAATGGAATAAAGTCCTATATGTTTCTCGGGCACACATACACAAATGGAATTCATTTCTTGTCCAATACAAAACGAATTTTACAAAATTTCCACGATAGAATCCTTTTACAGATTAAACAATCTCCCCTTCTGGCTCTGATTTTGTTTGTGTAACCTCAATTACTAATGTAACGTTGAAAAATCTATTTCATTCAAATTACACACCGAACTTTTTATATATGTGTCCCAGTACTAATAACCGAGGTTAAAAGAAAGATAAAGATCAATCAAGGATCCTGCCCCCTTTAGCAAGGGAATGAATCATTTTTCCTGACTATTTTTTCGATGGGGCCCTGTCGAAGAAAGAACAAACCCTAAACTAAAATGAAAATAACTAAAATAGTGAATTTGATGGAATATTCCATCTTTTATCCTGCGACTCATCTTTATACACTTCTTTGTCTTTCAAAGAAGATTTGTTCATTAAAAAACGGCGTTTAGAACCTAATTCCTTTCTTTTTCCACTTCGCTTGTATTGTTTGTTGGGGGTTTGTAACTAATGGAAACGGGCGGGTGGTCAGATGATACTTCATTTGATGGTTGTACAAGGAAGACGTAAGGTAGGTTATAGAAAAGAAAGAACAGAAAAGAATGATAAATAAAGGAATTTTTCATTGGGCCGGGAATCCAATTTTTGATTCGGTATGGATAAAAGATCTTCCTATGTTATACTATTCAATTCTCGACGACGAATTAATTTAATAGCTCAGATATTGTTATTCATGATATTGATCCGATTCAAGATCATCGAGAGGTAATTCATTCATTGAATTTACAGGCGAAAGATTTATCATCTCTATGGGATTAAATCCCGAGTTATTGTGAAGTAAAAAAAAAACGATGAGATTATGGAAGTAAATATTCTTGCATTTATTGCTACTGCACTGTTCATTTTAGTTCCTACTGCTTTTCTACTTATCATTTACGTAAAAACAGTCAGTCAAAATGATTAATTAATTTGACTGAAACTTGACTTCTGAGTTCTTATCAATGGTTGAAGAAATCAAATGAAAAGGATTCCAATTTTACGTCTTAAATGAAATGAACGGGCTATAATCGGCAGTATTCTATGAGATCCGATAGTATGGTAAGAAAGAAAGAGATGAATCTTTCTTTCTTACCATACTATCTATTAGTGTTATTGTAGTGTATAAAGTTATACTTTATAATAAATAATAAAGCTGGAGGCTTAATATATACCCTATATATCTTCAATATATGTAGCTATCAATTCGATATATGAAATTGACGTAGGACCCAATTCTATTTCTTTGATACATCTATTTATATTTATTCCGATCAATCTGAAATAAGAGTTTTACTGTTATAGAATACATTCCTCCACCAGAATCCAATGGAATTTTGAAATGAATATATTTTTATTTGTGAATTTAAATAATTCAAAATGCGTTGCAGAACGATCTATAAAACAATTGATACAGTTTGATTCCTCAACTCAATTAGTAGTACTTCTAGAGTCCACTTCTTCCCCATACTACGAGTGAA